TGGTCTCAAACTTCTTAATAGCATTTTCAATTAGAAATGCATTTTCTAGCATTTGACTGCGTACCATTGAAGGCTTTAGCCGCACACTTGAACGATACCCCAGAAAGTCAAGGGAGTGATTGGATAATTGGTTTATATAAATCCTTCCTGGTTGAGACCACAGGTAAAAATAATATTTCCAGAAATTAACAAAGTAATATTTCCATTTATTCATCAAAAGAAACGTCCCTTTTGAAGCAAGAATTGATTTTCCTTGATACCTAACATAATGCATAAAAGGATCTTTGAACAACCATAAATTCGATTGAAAAGCCCTGGCAAAGACTTCTGCAAGATGCTCTATTTTTCCATAGAAATATATTCGTTCAATAAGGGCTCCAGAAGATGTTGATCGTAAGTGAGAAGATTGGTTACGAAGAAAGACGAAGCCAGATTCATATTCACATACATGAGAAGTATATAGGAAAAAAAATAGTCTGTGATTTCTTTTTGAAAAAGAAGAACTGGCTTTCTTTGAATTTGAAGTAATAAGACTATCCCAATTATGACACTCATGGAGAAAGAATCTTAATAAATGCAAAGAGGAAGCATCTCTTATCCAATAGCGAAGAGCCTGAACCAAGATTTCCAGATGGGCTGGGTAAGGTATTAGTATATCTAATACATAATTTAAATGTGAAAAGTTGTCCTCTAAAAAAGAAAATATTGAATGAATTGATCGTAAATTATCGGATTTGACTACCCCTTTCCTTTCTAGGGAAGATATTAATTGCAGAGACAATGGAATTTCCATAATGATCGAAGATACCTCTGACATTACTTGCGAATAAAAATTCTTGTTGTGCCCAAAAAATGGAGTCTGTTTAGAATTATTAACCGAAAGAATCAAATGATTCTGTTGATACATTCGATTGATTAACCGTTTCACAATTAGTAAGCTGGATTTATTGTCATAACCTGTATTTTCCAAAAAAATCGATCTTTTTAAACCATGATCATGAGCAAGTACATAAATATACTCCTGAAAGATAAGCGGATATAAGAAGTAGTGTTGTTGAGATCTATCTAGCCCTAAATAGCTTTGGAATTTCTGCATTTGAAATTCTAGTTAAATGAAAGGTAGAGGATTTTGGGGGTTATCAAATGATACATAGTGCGATATAGTCAAAACAAGGTATTATAGTACAAACCGAATAGATACCTCGGATACAGATAAACTTAGCAACAGATTCTCTATCCTCTCTTTTTCCATTGAAATTTCAATATTTATGTTCGTTTTCATTATAGGATAACAAGATGATTAGAAATCCTTTACTTTTTTCAACCCAATCGCTCTTTTGATTTTGGAAATTTTTTATCAATATACTGTTTCTTATACACATACATCTCCATTATGGAATGGAGAATGGTAATATTTAGGATTCATTAAAAAATCAAGAATACATTCCTGGGAGAAAGCCTTCCCGTATTGGGCACTAATATTTTTTTAACGTCTAATTAGATCGGGTAATCGTTCAAATTAAGAACGGAAGCTCGTTGCTTTTTCTTTCCCTATAATCAAAATGAAATTAATTGAAGCCGTGGGGCCCTATCCATTTATTAATTCGACCCAACTTGAAATTGACTTCGGTTTGCTCCCTTTCACTAATTTAAAGAAGGTTTTGTACCGAGCTGAAATAAATTATTCTCAGAACTCTTAATTGATACGACATGCTATTTTTTCCCTTCATTCCCTTTCAGGATCAGTCGTGGTCTTCGAAACTTTACCGATGGTATGGACGAATCCCTCGCTTCGTCTAATGTGTAAAAGATCCTAGCCGCACTTAAAAGCCGAGTACTCTACCGTTGAGTTAGCAACCCAAATAGAAAACGGGTATGTAGATACAATCAGAATAAAACAAAATGATGAAATCAAAGCATTAAAGTACGAAATCAAAAAATCTAAAAAAAATTCTAATCTATTTGGAACATAAAAATGGCTAAATCATATGAAAAAAGAAAAAATTTACCGAAAAAAGAAATAAAGAACTGTAAAAAATGCTAGACCATCCCCTATTTCTATGTTATCTACCTTTTTCAATCAAAAATTAGGGTATCAAAGCTAATCCAACGAACCCATCATTTGAATCAACTAAGGTAAAAAACCAAACCTATGGGACGGAAATATATAGAGCTACTTATTACGATGAATTATATTTGTTCGATACAATGTTGTCAATATAAAGGGTAAGAAAAGAATATGATGGAAAAATACAAGAAGTTAAATTGACATAATAGTAAAAAAAAAAAAAGGACTTGTGTTGGATTGGCACTGCATATATACTAAAAATTTTAGTTTCTAAATAAAGAAGAAGTAGAAAAAGGATTTATGCAATCAAAGGTTTTCGTTAGAAAAAAATTCTATAAAAAAAAATGATAAAGATATCCTAATAGAGCAAGAAAAGAACGAAATAAAAAAACATAGTATAGAAAAGATATCTAAAATGATATAGAAATCACTATCCTACCCTTAGTTTTTATTTCCTTAATTTAATTGAATTTAGTTTGATTAGGGCAAAGTTCCTTAAAAACCTCTGCCTTTTTTAAAATATCCTGAACAGTTCCTGTAGGCTGAGCACCTTTTTCAAGGAAATAAAGAATAGCAGGAACGTTTAAATAAGTTTGATTCTTGATCGGATCATAAAAACCCACTTTCCGAAGATCTCGTCCTTCTCTTCGGGATCGAACATCAATTGCAACGATTCGATAGACGGCTCATCGGGATAGATGTAGATGAAAAAGAACCCCCCCCCCTAGAACCGTATAGGAAGTTTTCTCCTCGTACGGCTCGAGAAAAAATGATTCGAAGTTTTGTATAGGGATAAACTGAGAATAAATAGTAAAGGAATCCGTAAAACAAATTAGCCTATAATTTAAACATAGTCATTTTTATTTAGCTTCCTTCCTGAAAACTCAAAAATCATTTGTACTCATAACTCAAGTTCAATAATTATCAAATATATTAAATAAAATTAAGATATTTTTTTATTGAGTGGTCTTTAACCCCCTCTTTTGTCCCGTTGAAAATCTATTTGGATTCTTTATTCGGATCTATGAGACAATTGAAGCAGTATTTCCTTGTTCTGGGATCCTTTATCTTTGTTTTAAATCATTGGGTTTAGGCATTACTTCGGTGCTTCTTAATCCTTTCAAAATGGTAGCAACATACCCCTTTTGTGATTTCTTTCTATCAACGAATCATACCGACGGTTGATTCGTGCGCGATACACTGTGGATCGAAAAAGTTTTCGCGGTTCCAACAATTTTTTTTGAATTGCAAATTTGTTCGAATCAGATCCTTTCAATTTCTATATCGAAGATATACTTACGAAGTTGTTCCAATTTATTGATTGGCATTAACCCTAGATCGTTGCCCCTGAGAAATTAATAAATACTTTCTACTCGAGCTCCATCATGAACTATTTACATTACAACCCAACAAAAAAAGAAGGGTTCTAGTAGAATAGAACAAACGACGTCGAGCCAAGAGCACCTTCATTACTATATATTACTATATAAAATGGTGGATGTAAGAATAAGAATCCACACCGGATCGTGTCCTTCAAGTCGCACGTTGCTTTCTACCACATCGTTTTAAACGAAGTTTTACCATAACATTCCTCTAATTTGGAACCAGTATGGAATTGATTCAATTATGGAATCATGAATAGTCATTGGTTCAGTCGGTACAGAGACATAGTCATTTATATTTTTTCTTAACTACATAGATAATAAAGATTTTTCTGAAGAAATCTTAGCAAGACCCGGTCTTTTTTTGTATGAACGGAACTTTTTTCTCTAAATCTCTATCTCAAAAAAATATCTAACAGAAATATCCAGAAATCAAAATATAGACATAACTAACAGAAATAACACGAATAAATAAATTCTATTTGGCTCTGCCTGTTCAAGTGACTCAATAAGATAGACTGAACCATTTCCAACCTCCCAAAGATTCAACTCATAAGAAATCATTACAAATCTTGATAATTGAAAAAGTTTCCTACTTCAACATCATTATTTGAATTTGAGTCAAGTTTTACTTTTACAGTAAAGCCTACATTTCATTATCATAAGAAATCAAAATCTCTGTTTCTTTTTGAATAGAATTGTTAATTAGTTAAAGCAAATAAGCTAAATAGATCGAACAATAGAAAGAAATAGCATTGTTAAATATTTAAATTTGAATATTTTAGGGATGCAAAATATTTTTCACAAAAATAGAACGACTATTGTCACTGAAATAGGATAACAATACCTACCTACAATACATACCTATAGGCTAATAACTTCCTCGTTTTATATGTATTTTCATATTTTGTTTAACGTGAGGTTAAGTAATCTTTCTGCAATTGTGATCTATGCCCCATCTTATCTTTATCTGGATCACAAAAGGATTCAGTTCCATTTGCATGTCATTTGGACTCGATTTAATTCAGTTTGTGAAAAACTGATATATGATTCCGAAAAGAATCATTCAAAATAAAAAAAGAAAGAAGAATAATATTCTATTCAATATTAGACCTTGAAACAGAACCTTGTTGAACAAAAAAGATGTATTCGGATACAATGGATATGCTCTGGGACGGAAGGATTCGAACCTCCGAATAGCGGGACCAAAACCCGTTGCCTTACCACTTGGCTACGCCCCATTTGTATTTTTATTGGACACTCATACTAATAAAGAATAATATTGGTATTAAGTGTTCGTCAATTCCAGTCCAACTATCTATAGAAAATCTTTCTTCTTTATTCTTCTTTATAGAATATATTTTATTATAATATATTCTAGATTCGTGCTAGGATTTTGACATGTGTATATCTATAATTCAACTGAATTTATTGATCATTACATTTATTGATCATTACATATAATTCAATTAAGATATTGTATGAAAGTATGATTTCTTCTATTCTCCTTTGAGAATTGGAGGATTTTTGATTGAGCGGAAAAAGAAGGATTTTTTTGTCTACCTTACTTTCTTCATTTTTCCTTATATCAATAACTCAATCAAAATGCAATTATCTCGACGAACAAAATGTCTGTTATGCTTAATATCTTTAGTTTGATCTGTCTTAACTCTGCCCTTTATCCGAGTAGTCTTTTCTTCGCCAAATTGCCCGAAGCCTATGCTTTTTTGAATCCAATCGTAGATGTTATGCCAGTCATACCCCTGTTCTTTTTTCTTTTAGCCTTTGTTTGGCAAGCTGCTGTAAGTTTTCGATAAGATCTTGAATACTATCCTAGAAAATTCATATTTATTCGATAAAAATTATAACAATTGATAAGATCAAATAAGTCTGGGAGTATAAACCTTCAATTCAAACATTGAAATTCTTGGATAGCCGCAACTCGGCTCGCCCCATTTCCCGATTCTAATCCTTTTTCCGGCGAAAGACCTTATTAGGTTCGGGTCCCTTAGAATATCTAATTGTGGGTATGAAAGTGATTTGTGGTAATCAAAGACTCTTATTACAAATTTCAACTTCATTTGAATTTCTGAACATTCTTTTCTATTTCTAGAATTCATTTCTTGGTGTCAAAATAGGATATGTGATATAAAAATGGAGGATCTATTATCTTTTCTCGTTTTTCTTTTTCAAAAAATGATCTTGGAGGTTGTGTAATGCTTACTCTCAAACTTTTCGTTTACACAGTAGTAATATTCTTTGTTTCTCTCTTCATCTTTGGATTCCTATCCAATGATCCAGGACGTAATCCTGGACGTGAAGAATAAAATCAAAATTTCGTTTTTCTTGCTTGATTTTACAATTTTATTAAGATTTTATATATTCCATACGTTTAAATACGTTTAACTAGGAAAAAATCAAAAAGGGTTTGCAAAAATTGAAAGAAAAAAATAGAAAGTCATCAACAGAAACGGAAAGAGAGGGATTCGAACCCTCGGTACGAATAACTCGTACAACGGATTAGCAATCCGCCGCTTTCGTCCACTCAGCCATCTCTCCCAATTGAAAAAGATAATTACTATGTTACATTACACATCAAGTAAGGATTAAAGAAAGTATTTCTTTCACATTCTTTATCGTTATTAGATAATTAGCAATTCCATTTAGATGCTCGAAAGATCCAAATAGAAAGATAAATAAAGAAGACCTTCTTGCTTTTATTTTGTTCGAAGTGCCTTTTAGGCCTGGCCCGGTCAATACCTAGCCGGGCCTTTTTTTGTTCCAACGAAGTCCCTTTATTTATAGGTATAGGAAACATACTCTAAAAAAGATACCCAATTTGGTATCTGTGTAAGAATTTCCATTTTGGGGTTTACATCCACTTCTCATTTTTGATATAATGGAAATTGAGAAGGATTTTTGATTCAAAAGAATCAATTAAGTATAAGTATGTTTTGTAATTTCTTATGTCATTAGGCAAACCCAATTTTAGATTCAAATCCAAGAATCATTCAGGAATTCTCAGTCAACCAATAGTTAATGGTTACCATTTGTCATAAATTTTGGCTTTTTTAAATGAAAATATACATTTTCTTTTTCAATAGAAAAGTGAGGGGAAGTTTTTCGGCATTGTATGTTTTGAGATACGATCAATCGAAGGGGTGGATCAAATACAATCAAAAGGGGAAAGGGGTTTCTTTTAGAATTTTTATAAATTTAGAAAAAGGATTAAATTAAAAAAGGGATGCAAGTACAATAAACTAAAGTTTAGTAATCCAACCCAGAAATTTTTCTCCTATTGTGTATCGTTTTGGCGGCATGGCCGAGTGGTAAGGCGGGGGACTGCAAATCCTTTTTCCCCAGTTCAAATCCGGGTGCCGCCTCATCAGCAAACGAATCAAAATCTCTTATCTGCTGATAAAAATCACCTAAATTTTCCCCAGCAGAACAGAATAAGGGGATTGTTGCTACTTGGTTGATTCTAAACATCTGTTTGGGGGATTTTGTAAAAGATTGGAAATCTTTCAATCTAAAATTCAAAGAAAGATTATATTATAATGGTCGACGCAAGACGTCCCGATTCCCTTCTACTGCTAATGTAATGTCTACTGATTGGGTCTTGAATTTCATTGGCATAGCCAGCGGCTCACTAGTTCTCGAAAGTCCTTTATGTAATCTACATATATAGACTCGCGAGAATCTCTGGGTGTTCAGGCATTCAATCACTATTAGATTGAGATTGGATGGATAATTTACTTTTTTATAGAAAAGGTATAGAAAAAGTGAAAAAAATTATTATTCGTTTTTTGAAACCCCTCGTCAAGAGTATAATATACTATCTCCCAACTGCTTCAGAGAGACAATCAGGAAAGGGTACGGATTAGATCAAATAGGAAATAAAAGTATGTAATAGATAGCAAATGATCTATTTTTACTTTGAAGGGCAACAAAGAATGGGCCCTCTTTTTTTATTACTATATGTTCCATTAGTAACATTTCTTTGTAGCGTCATTTTGTATTTTACTTGTGTTTCGTCTTTCCCGATTAGAAATCATATAGGAATTTTTTAGAAATGGATTTATTTGATTGGTTCATCAATAGTGTTCGGCCAGAATCCCTTTTTGACTCTGGACCATGGATTCTACTATTATTAGTGAGCAATACAATAATGGAATATTTCTATCATAAAGATAAGGGACATAATTGACATGGATATAGTAAGTCTCGCTTGGGCTGCTTTAATGGTAGTCTTTACATTTTCCCTTTCACTCGTAGTATGGGGAAGAAGTGGACTTTAGAAGCACTACTAATTTAGTTGAGGAATCAAACGCGTATCAATTGTTTTATAGATCGTTCTGCAACACATTTTTTATTTGAATTGAAATAATTTTCAAATCAAAATATATTCATTTCGAAATTCCATTGGATTCTAGTGGAGAAATATATTCTATAACAGTAAAACAAATATTTCATCAACAAAGAGAATTGGGTCCTACGTTAATTCCATATATGGATTAATCACTACATATATTGAAGATAGAAGCTAATATAGTATACCAACTTTATTAGAAAGTCAAGTACAACTTTATACGCTACTATAACACTAATAGAGAGTATGGTAAGAAAGAATTTTCTTACCATACTCTCGGATTTCATAGAATACCGCCCATTATAGCCCGTTGATTTCATTTAAGACGCAAAAAAAGAATCCTTTTGATTTGCTTTCTTCAACTATTGATAAGAACTCAGAAGTGAAGTTTCATTTCAAGTAATTAATTATTTTGACTAACTGTTTTTACGTAAATGATAAGTAGAAAAGCAGTAGGAACTAAAATGAACAGTGCAGTAGCAATAAATGCAAGAATATTTACTTCCATAATCTCAATCTCATCGTTTTTTTATTTCAGAATAACTCGGGATTTAATCCCATAGAGATGATAAATCTTTCACCTGTGAATTCAATGAATTCATTACCTATCGATGATCTTGAATCGGATCAATATCATGAATAAGAATATCTGAGCGATTAAATTAATTCGTCGTCGAGAATTGAATAGTATAACATACGAAGATCTTTTATCCATACCGAATCCAAAATTGGATTACCGGACCGATCAAAAATTCCTTTATTTATCTTTCTGCTCTTTCTTTTCTATAACCTACCTTAGGTCTTCCGTCTAGACCCATCAAATGAAGTATCCTCGCCCGTTTCCATTAACTAAAAAACCCGAATAAACAATAGAAGCGAAGTGAAAAAAAAGAGGAATTAGGTTGTAAATTTGAATGATCCAATTTTCTTTGGAAGACAAAGAAGTATGAGAAAGATGATTCACGGGAGAAAAGATGGAATATTCTATCAACTTCACTACTCTTCACTATTTTAGTTATTTTCATTTTAGTTGAGGGGTTGTTTTTTATTCGACAGAATACTGAAAAAAAGAGGGGAACCCCCATACGGAATGAAATTATGCTCTCTGTCCCTTCTTTCATTTCCATTTCACATCAAATGGAGAGGTGAATTGATGTACTTATTGGATCCGTCGGGACTGACGGGGCTCGAACCCGCAACGTCCGCCTTGACAGGGCGGTGCTCTTGCCTATTGAACTACAATCCCAGGTAAATAAGAAGAGATCTAGCAGAAAATTTGGATTCTTTTTTCTTCTCTCTTATCAGGTATTTCTTAAGAACAAGAGGGTTATACCATCTGTATAGTAGATTGGCTAATTGTTGGGCCGAGCTGGATTTGAACCAGCGTAGACATATTGTCAACGAATTTACAGTCCGTCCCCATTAACCACTCGGGCATCGACCCAACGCCTAATTAGACGTTCCATAATCAACTTCCTTTCGTCTCCCAGGCGAACTTGACAAATATATTTCACTTTTGATAAAATCCTACTCCTATGGTCTTGGTATACCCCTAGAGGGACTTGAACCCTCGTTTTCTCCGTGAAAGAGAGAGGTCGTAACCACTGGACCATAGGGGCACCAATAGACCATAGGGGGCTATGGCCACCTTTATTCATAAATAAACTAGAAATAATAGTTGCTGAGGGCCGGCCAATCAAAAAGCACTACATAATATAAATACAATAAGGAATAAGGCCTAGGGCCGCCTTAACTTAACATAAATCATCCGAGGGACACCTTTAGAAGATGAATAGGATATGAATCAAACCGAAAAACTCGTTAACTTTTCTGGAGGTTCATGGTAATCAACCTTTACTATTAAACTATACAATCTTTCAACTTTATTTCATTGGTCTTTCTCGTCTTTATCTCTCTCATTCAGAAAGAGTTCTGCATTGGATCCAAGAACCAGTACCTCTGAATCAGGAGGAACAGGAGATGCAAAAAAAAAAAAAAAAAGATTTACCAAAGTATGATTTGGGAATTCTATCGAGCCCTAAATCATATCAAAGTCATATCAAATCAAATTATATTGAGCCCTAAATAATACTGTCAATTGATTGAGCCCTAAAAAATACTGTCAATTGACGACAGGAGGGCAATAAAAGAACAGAAAAGACATTAGGTGGGTTCATCAAT